AAATCTATAATAAATCTATAATATAATAATATAATCTAAATAATTAAATTAAATTTAAATTAATTTAAATTAAATAATATATAATATAAGATCCTAAATATATAAAAATGGAAAATAAAGAGAAAAAATGATGAAGACAATAAAACCATTGTTACGTTTTCATATTAAAGTAAAGTATAGTATTTCATTTTTTTTATTTATCTTAATGCCCATTGGTGTTCCAAAAGTTCCTTTTCGGAATCCTGGAGAGGAAGATGCAGTTTGGGTTGACGTATAGTGCGACTTGTCAGACATATTGGTCATATGGTATTTCCCCGTTATCTCCCCCGATCGAGTATTCTCTGTTTCGCCCAATCCAATAAATAGATATTGGATATTGTATTGATTGAACCATCAATAATTTGGAGCGTGAAGCACAATAATTCCTATTGGGGATCAATATTATCAATTCAAAGAATTGATGGTTTACTTGGACTGATAAAATAAAGTATCCAGGCTCCGTTCATATAATACCAAATTGGAAATGGTAAGAGTAAAAAAGGGAGTGTAAAATGTAGTAATAGAAACCATAAATATTAAAGAAATAAGAATAATATAATAAAGAAAAATAAAATAGAAATTTCATTAAATTATTCATAAATTTGAGATTTATTAGTAATTAAATGAGATTTATTAGTAATTAAATAGAATATGAATATAATATAACTTATGAATATAATATAACTTACTATAATAGAAAGATAATAGAATCTTAGAATAGAATATATTATGTAGAATATATGATGATTATGATTACACAATTACCGCTTGTATAATATAGAAGAGACTCTTCTTATATTTAGATTTACTATAAGGATAATATCAAACTACCTACCAATGAAGTAGTATGATTAATACATCAAATATTTTGGGGAAAGGTATGAAACAATTGAAAAAAAAGAAGTGGTACTGGAATCATTTGACCTATATGCGCAAATGGAATTCGGGCAAATCTTCCCCCGGAGTAGAACAAGAACCTAAAAGAATTGAAAGGGCCCATTCAGGAACAAGAAAATTACATCGTAATTTGAATTTCGATGAAACAATACATCAATGAGAAGTTAGTTCAATAAGTTCATAAAATTCTTTTTGATTTTCTACATTATAGAATAGAGGTAAGGAGAAGGGGGCAAAACTCATTAAAAAAAAAAGAAATAGGATTGGAATCGACACATTGATTTTTTTTCACAATTCTTTTGAACCGTATGCATCCAAAGGTGCACGTACGGTTCCTCAAGGATACAATTTTGTCCTAATCAACCGACTTCATCGAGAAAGATTACTTTTTTTAGGCCAGGAGGTTGATAGCGAGATCTCGAATCAAATTGTTGGTCTCATGGTATATCTCAGCATAGAAGATAATACTAGGGATCTTTATTTGTTTATAAATTCTCCAGGTGGATGGGTAATACCAGGAATAGCCATTTATGATACTATGCAATTTGTGTTACCAGATGTACATACAATATGTATGGGATTAGCCGCTTCAATGGGATCTTTCATTCTGGTCGGAGGAGAAATTACCAAACGTCTAGCATTCCCTCACGCTTGGCGCCAATGAGTTTTTTTTATTTGAGAAAAAAAGAATACTATGCCTTCGCTGTATCGAATATGAATTAAATAAAGAATAAGTAATAATAGCATGGCACTTCAAGTTCGATATTAACAAACCATTATTGTTTTTTTTCTAACATGAGATTTTGTATCGAAATAGTAGTATGAAAGAAGGGTTATTCCCAATTTGATTTTCTGTGTCAAACAAGAGTCAATTTTAGCGTCACAAACCATTATTCTTCCACAACAGAAGTCTCTTTCTTATTTTTATGTTATGAGAGGAAAGAATCAAAAAAAATGGAAAAAATCATTTTTTCCTTCTTAAATCTTATCAAAACGAAACTTTGGGATTGCTAAATCACAGACGAGATAAATATATAAAGCAACAGAACCATCATAGTATCTTTTTAACTACTACGAAAGGAAGGGTGGTAAATGGATCATTTAATGATTTGGATCATATAGGTTCTATTTATTCTTTTCGATAAAATTCTATCAAAAAAAGAAAATCCATTGCAGAGCCGTATGCAATGTAAAAAAGATGCCTGTACGGTTGTTTAATTCTATTTTTTTATTGTTATTTTGATTCCCCCTTACTTTAATCCATCCAATCGTGCGATATATAGATAGAAGAACCATTCATGATGTTATATCAATATCATCAGGGTTATGATTCACCAACCTGCTAGTTCTTTTTACGAGGCACAAGCAAGGGATTTTATCCTGGAAGCAGAAGAACTATTGAAGCTTCGCGAAACTCTCACAAAAGTTTATGTACAAAGAACGGGCAACCCTTTATGGGTTATATCCGAAGATATGGAAAGGGATGTTTTTATGTCAGCAACAGAAGCTCAAGCTCATGGCATCGTTGATCTTGTCGCGATCGAAAATGAAAATACTGGGAATTCCATATAAATATACGAATTACTTTTCAAAATTAAAAATTTACGTGTGAATAGAAATCATTCATAATCATCAATCATCAGGTTAAGATCGATCTAAGCCAACCCGCTCTATTCTATCTAGAATGAGATTCTATAGACACACCATGCCAACCATTAAACAACTTATTAGAAACGCAAGACAGCCAATAAGAAATGTCACGAAATCTCCCGCTCTTCGAGGATGTCCTCAGCGTCGAGGAACATGTACTAGGGTGTATGTGCGACTCGTTAAGTTCAGATCATGAGTTTGAAGAAATGCAAAAATTTTTTCCGGTATCAATGACCACTACCAATGAATTAGGATAGATAGGGTGGAACGCGGCCTTTTGATTGACTAGTATCAAGATCTATTATCTACCTAATTATGTTATGAATTTATGGTTTCTATTGGTGCAAATCCAATCACTCCGTTTGAGATGAGAAAGAATTCTCCATTGGTAACAAATAGTTATCCATTAAGCGGAGGAAAAAGGTTATGCTCCTATTCCTTTTCTTGAAAAAAAAACGGACTAACAAGGTCAGCTACCTAGCCAACTTTCAGAATTAAATACCGTCACTGTATGGATAGCTTTTTTGTGAAAAGGACTATTACTTTAGAATTAGAATTGAAAAAAGAATTCTAATTTAAAATGGATGGGTAGAGCCAAAGAGTGTGAACTATACAAGTTCACAAGAAATTTTGATGAAATGAGAAATAAGAGGCTCCGGTGTATAGAGAGGACCTCACCGTTTCAGAAGTTGCCATAGAAACGAGAAAACCCACTATTCTTTTTTCTTTAGTAGCAGTCGAATTTCTTATTTCCAGGCGAGATACCTTGAAGAAAGAAAAAATCGTGGTCGGGAAGGTCATAGTCGCAAAAGCCATTGGAATTTATATTTTATATATCGGAAGAATCCGTTTTGTTATTAATCGACCGGAAGAAAAGGATGACTGAAAGAAGAGAAATCAATTAGTTATTCAATAAAGTTTCATTTGATTCAATGACCAGAGTTAAACGAGGATATACAGCTCGGAGACGTCGAAAAAAGATTCGTTTATTTGCATCAACCTTTATAGGGGCTCATTCAAGACTGACTCGAACGACTACTCAACAAAGAATGAGAGCTTTGATTTCTTCTCATCGAGATAGGAGCAGGAAAAAGAGAGATTTTCGTCGTTTGTGGATCACTCGGATAAATGCGGTAACTCGTGAGGATAGGCTATTCTATAGTTATAGCTTCTTCATCCACAATCTGTACAAAAGACAATTGCTTCTGAATCGTAAAATACTTGCGCAAATAGCCCTATCAAATAAGAATTGTTTTGATATTATTTCAAAGAAAATTATCAATTAAAAAAAAAGAAAAGAATACAAATCAAATAAAGGAATAAAAGAATCTTAATAGAATCTATTATACAGGAAACAAGAATGATTGAAACAGGATTTCCCGGAGAATGGACTCCGGGAAGATAGAATAAAAAGAAATTAATATTTGAGTAGTAGGAAGAAACGAACATCTTTCAAGAAAAAAAGATTTCTTCCCCATTTTTCCTTTTTTAGAATACAAGAATCAAATCTGGATCCTAGTTTTTTTTCGAGCAAAACATTAATATGAGCTTGAGTTCCGATTGTAGTTTTGAAGAGTATATCTATTTATTTTTGGTTCTAGGACCAGTAGTTCTAGGAATCGACTCCACTCTCTCCAATTGTTTCTCATTATTACGAAAAGGTAACAAAGATAAAATACGAGCTTGTTTTATAGCAATAGTAATTAATCGTTGTTGTTTCAAAGTCAACCTATTCGTCCGTCTAGATAAGATTTTTCCTTGTTCACTAAGAAATCGACTAATTAAACTCATGTTTCTATAATCGATTCGATCCCCCGATCCGATTGGGGGTAAACGTCTACGAAAAGATCGCTTGGATTTACGAAAAGGTTGTTTGGATTTATCCATGGTTTGCTTATTCCTTGTTTGTTTATTCCTTCGATATAAAATAATCTATAAAATAGAATCCTATTTTTTTCTTATTCATTTAAGATTCGACCAAAATAGGATTTGGTTTGTATTATATATGTTAAGATGTTAAGTTCTTACTCTTCCCACTACTTGGAAAAATAAAACACGAATTTTTTTCTATCTATTTCTTTATTTCCCCATGAATCGTATACTTTTGACAATAGCGACAAAATTTTCTAATTTCTAGTCGATTGGGTGTATTGTGTCGATTCTTTTGAGTAATATATCTAGAAATGCCCAGCAATTCTTTATTGACACCCTTTCGAACACAACAGGTACATTCCAAAATCACTATAATTCTAATATCTTTACCCTTGGCCATGAACCTCCTTTTCATTTTGGATCGACTTCGTTCGCTATGGAATTTCTAACTATTTATTATTAGAATTCGAATGACTTCGAAGTACTATAATCTAAAATAGAATTACTAGAATACTCTAAATATAAAGAAAAAGAGTCATATT